AAAAAATAATCAATTTGAAAATGCTGTACGAAATGAAATGGCACAATATTTTTTTTATACATGTCCAAGTGATGGAAAACAAATAATATCTTTTACATATCCACCTAGTTTATCGACTTTTTCGGAAATGATAGAACGAAAAATGTCTTTGTACACGACAGAAAAATTATCCCATGTGGATCAGTATCATTATTGGGTTTATACCAATGAGCAAAAAAAGTACAACTTGAACAATGAATTAATAAGTCGAACAAAAGCTCTAGAAAAAGAAAAGGGATTTCTTGCTCTAGATATGCTCGAAAAAAGGACCAGATTATGCAATGATGAAAACGAACAAAAATACTTGCCCAAAACGTATGACCCCTTTTTGAGGGGACCATATCGTGGAACAATAAAAAAATTCTATTCACATATGATCATGAATGATTTAATCACTTCTACAGATACGGAGGATTCCATAGAAATCAATTGGATAAATAAGATTTATGGGCTACTTCCTAATAATTCTAATTATTCCAGAAAATTTGAACATCAAAAGAATCCGCCTGATAGGGAATCATTACTGAATTATATTGGTAATTCCTTAACCTCAATCAAAGAATTTCCTTTTGAGCCTGCACCCATTTTGCATTTTAAAAAATATTCTTTATTGAGAGAGCAAACAAGAATTGATTTTGAAAATCAAACAAAAGCTTTAAAATGGGTATTCGATGTAATTACAACTGATCCAAACGATCAAACAATAATTAGAAATAAATCTATTGGAATAGAAGAAATCCATAAAAGGGTTCCTCGGTGGTCATACAAATTAACTGATGATTTGGAAGAACAGGAGGAAGAAAATGAGGAAGAATCTAAGGAAGATCATGAAATTCGTTCAAGAAAAGCCAAACGCGTAGTAATTTATACTGATAACAATCAGAATACCAACCCTATTACAACTACAAATAATACTAATAATAGTGATCAAGCAGAAGAGGTGGCTTTGATACGTTACTCGCAACAATCGGATTTTCGTCGGGATATAATCAAAGGATCCATGCGTGCTCAAAGACGTAAAACGGTTATTTGGGAAATGTTTCAAGCAAATGTGCATTCTCCGCTTTTTTTGGATCGAATAGACAAAACATTTTTTTTTTCTTCTTTTTATATCTCTGAAATGATGAATCTCATTTTTAGGAATTTGGTGGGGAGAGAACCAGAATTGAAGGGGAGAGAACCAGAATTGCAAATTTCACATTTTGATTTTGAGGAGGAAGAGACAAGGGAAAAAGAGAAAAAAAACGAAGAAAAAAAAGAGGAAAATGAACGTATAGTAATATCAGAAACTTGGGATAGCATTATATTTGCTCAAACAATAAGAGGTTTGATGTTAGTAACCCAATCTTTTCTTAGAAAATACATTGTATTGCCTTCATTGATAATTGCTAAAAATATTGGCCGTATGTTATTATTCCAATTCCCCGAATGGTATGAGGATTTGAAGGAGTGGAATAGAGAAATGCATGTTAAATGCACTTATAATGGTGTTCAATTATCAGAAACAGAATTTCCCAAAGATTGGTTAACAGACGGTATTCAGATAAAGATTCTATTTCCTTTCTGTTTGAAACCTTGGCGAAGATCTAAAATACGATCTCATCCTAGGGATCAAATAAAAAAAAAAGGAAAAAAAAACAATTTTTGTTTTTTAACGGTTTGGGGAATGGAAGCGGAATTCCCTTTTGGGAATCCCCGAAAACGACCTTCCTTTTTTGAACCCATTTATAAAGAACTCCAAAAAAAAGTTAGAAAAGTTAAAAAGGATTTCTTTCTACTTCTAAAAGTTTCAAAAGAAAAAACAAGAATGAAGGAAATTCCAAAAGTAAACCCAATATTCTTATTTGAATTGAGCAAGGTGAAAGTATATGAAACGGCTGAAAATGGAAAAGATTCCGAAATAAATAATAAGATTATTCACAAATCAACCATTCAAATCCAATCCATGAATTGGACAAATTATTCACTCATAGAAAAAAAGATGAAAAATCTTTCTGATAGAACAATCACAATCAGGAATCAAATAGAACGAATCACAAAAGACAAGAAAAAAATAATTCTAACTTGTGCTGATAAAAGATCAAAATCACAGAAACATATTTGGCAGATATTCCAAAGAATAAATATACGATTAATACGTAAATCACATTATTTTATGAAATCTCTGATTGAAAATATATATATAGATATCTTGCTATGTATGATTACCATTCACAGGATCTATTTCCAACTTTTCTTTGAATCAACAAAAAAAATAATCAATAAATCCGTTTACAACGATCAAACAAATCAGGAAGGAATTGATGAAAGAGATCAAAATACAATGAACTTTTTTTCCACTATAAAAAAGTCCTTTTCGAATACTAATATTAGTAATAGTACAAAAATGTATTATGACTTATCCTCCTTGTCCCAAGCATATGTATTTTACAAATTATCACAAACCCAATTACTTAACAAGTATCAATTGAAATCTCTACTTCAATATCAGGGGACTTATCCTTTTATTAAGGATAAAATCAAGGATTATTGTATGACACGAGGAATATTTGATTACAATTCAAGACATAAGAAAATTCATAAGTCTGGAATGATTGAATGGAAAAACTGGTTAAAGGGGCATTATCAATACAATTTATCTAAAACCAAATGGTCGCGGTTAGTACCGCAAAAATGGCGAAATAGAATCAATCAACGTTATAGGATTCAAAATAAGGACTCAATTAAAGCGGATTCATATAAAAAAGAAAAATGGAAAAAACACTACAGATATGATCTTTTATCACATAAATATATGAACTATGGGGATAAGGAGGATTTTGATATTTATGGGTCAAGATTACAAGTAAACGGGGTTCACAAAATTCCATATAATTTCAATAAACCAAAATCCGAATCATTTTATGTATTGGTAAGTATAGCTATTAGTGATTATCTAGAAGAAGGATATATTATTGATACGCATAAAAATCTAGATAGAAAATATTTTGATTGTCGAATTCTCCACTTTTGTCTTAGAAAAAATATCAATATTGAGACCTGGACCAATACACATATCGGTACCAAAATTGATAAAAATACTAAGACTGAAAAAAAAATCAACAACAAATTGAAAAAAAAAGATATTTTTTCTCTTACGATTCATCAAGAAATCAACCCATCCAATCAAAAAAGTATTTTTTTTAATTGGATGGGAATGAATCAAGAAAGAGTTTATCATACCATATCAAATCTAGAATCTTGGTTCTTCCCAGAATTTGTCTTACTTTTTGATGCATATAAGATTAAACCATGGATTATACCAATCAAATTACTTCTTTTAGAAAATTCCAACCAACAAAAAAATGAGCAACAGGACCAAGTAAATCTTGTATCAGATCTACGAAAAGAAAACAAAAAAAAAGATATTGAAGAGAATTATGCGAGATCAGACATTACCATTAAAAAAGGTAAGAAGCAAAAACAATCCAAGAAAAACAAGAAAGCAGAACTAGATTTCTTCCTGAAAAAATATTTCCTTTTTCAATTAAGATGGGATGACTCCTTGAACCAAAGAATGATCAATAATATCAAGGTATATTGTCTCTTACTTAGACTGATAAATCCAAAAGAAATTGCTATATCCTCGATTCAAAGAGGAGAGATGCATCTGGATGTAATGCTAATTCAGAAAGATCTAGCTCTTACAGAATTGATAAAAAAAGGAATATTAATTATCGAACCAATTCGTCTATCTATAAAAAGGGATGGAAAATTGATTATATATCAAACTATAAGTATTTCATTGGTCGAGAACAATAAACACCAAACTAATAGAAAATGCATAAAAAAAAGTTATATTGATAAGAGGAATTTGGATAAACCCATTGTACGATATGGGAATATGCTTGTGAATGGGGACACAAATTATTATGATTTCCTTGTTCCCGAAAATATTCTATCTCCTAGACGTCGCAGAGAATTGAGAATGTTAATTTGTTTCAATTCCCATAATTGGAATGTTACGGATAGAAATAGAAATCCATTATTTTGCAATGAAAACAACATAAGAAACTCTGGAAAATTTTTGGATGAGGACAAGCATCTTAATACGGATACAAATAAATTCATTAAATGCAAATTAGTTCTTTGGCCCAATTACCGATTAGAAGATTTAGCTTGTATGAATCGCTATTGGTTTGATACCAATAATGGCAGTCGTTTCAGTATGTCAAGGATACATATGTATCCACGATTTAGAATTATTTAATTTAATAGTATATTTCCTATATCATATATATATATATCTATATTCCGTGACATTTTCGGTATATGAAAGCCGAAAGATGTATGCATATGCTATGTTATATTTTGGTAAATGATACAGATTGAATGGTGTATCCATTCAATTGGATATAGGAATAAATAAATTAGGGGAATCCTTTTAGATAGAAATAAATTCTTTTCTTTCGTTAATGTGGAAACATATTATCCCTTTCTATCCAAATCAAATTGAAAATTTGATTTGGATAAAATAAAGAAGTAGTATATGAATAAATCCAAATTTTTGTGTGTACTAGATGTGTGTACTAGATTAAAATAACCGGCATAATTCTTTTTTTTTTATTTTTCCTGATCGGAAAAATCCATGAAAAAGAAAGAAAAAGGATAGAAAAATTTTTTATGGTCAAAAATTCATTCATTTCCATTATTCCACAAGAAGAAAAAGAAGAAAACAAAGGTTCTGTTGAATTTCAAGTATTCAGTTTCACCAATAAGATACGGAGACTTACTTCACATTTGGAATTGCACAAAAAAGATTTTTTATCACAAAGGGGTCTACGAAAAATTCTAGGAAAACGTCAACGGTTGCTGGCTTATTTGTCAAAGAAAAATAGAGTACGTTATAAGAAATTAATTGGTCAGTTGGATATTCGAGAGCCAAAAACTCGTTAATTTAATCGTTTGAATTTTTTAGTAGTATTCCATTTTTTGTTTTGATGAGTCTCGTTTTGAGGAATTCATGGAATAATGAATTAAGGAAGAAAAGATATGACAGTACCGGTTACAAGAAAAGATCTCATGATAGTCAATATGGGGCCTCACCACCCATCAATGCATGGTGTTCTCCGACTAATCGTTACTCTCGATGGTGAAGATGTTATTGACTGTGAGCCCATATTGGGCTATTTACACAGAGGAATGGAAAAGATAGCGGAAAATAGAACAATTATACAATATCTACCTTATGTAACACGATGGGATTATTTAGCTACTATGTTCACAGAGGCAATAACCGTAAATGCGCCAGAACAATTGGAAAATGTTCAAGTACCTCAAAGAGCTAGCTATATCAGAGTAATTATGCTGGAATTGAGCCGTATAGCTTCTCATTTGTTATGGCTTGGACCTTTTATGGCGGATATCGGTGCACAGACTCCCTTTTTCTATATTTTCAGAGAAAGGGAATTGATATATGATCTATTCGAAGCCGCCACAGGTATGCGAATGATGCATAATTATTTCCGTATTGGAGGAGTAGCTGCTGATCTACCTTATGGATGGATAGATAAATGTTTGGATTTCTGCGATTATTCTTTAACAGGAGTTGTTGAATATCAAAAACTTATTACGTGGAATCCCATTTTTTTGGAACGAGTTGAAGGAGTGGGCATTATTGGTGGAGAAGAAGCTGTAAATTGGGGTTTATCAGGACCGATGTTACGAGCTTCTGGAATCCAATGGGATCTTCGTAAAGTTGATCATTATGAGTGTTACAATGAATTCGATTGGGAAGTCCAATGGCAAAAAGAAGGAGATTCATTAGCTCGTTATTTAGTACGAATCGGTGAAATGAAGGAATCCATAAAAATTATTCAACAGGCTCTAGAAGGAATTCCTGGAGGACCTTATGAAAATTTAGAAGTACGACGCTTTGATAGAGCAAAGAATTCCGAATGGAATGATTTTGAATATAGATTTATTAGTAAAAAACCTTCACCCAATTTAGAATTGTCGAAACAAGAACTTTATGTGAGAGTGGAAGCCCCAAAAGGAGAATTGGGAATTTATTTGATAGGAGATAATAGTGTTTTCCCCTGGAGATGGAAAATTCGTCCACCCGGTTTTATCAATTTGCAAATTCTTCCTCAGCTAGTTAAAAGAATGAAATTGGCTGATATCATGACGATATTGGGTAGTATAGATATCATTATGGGAGAAGTTGATCGTTGAAATGATAATTGATACGACAGAAGTACAAACTATCAATTCTTTTTCTACATCGGAATTTTTAAAAGAAGTGTATGGACTAATATGGATTGTACCCATTTTGACCCTTATATTGGGAATAACAATGGGGGTACTAGTAATTGTGTGGTTAGAAAGAGAAATATCTGCAGCGATACAACAACGTATTGGGCCTGAATATGCTGGCCCGTTGGGAATTCTTCAAGCTATAGCGGATGGGACTAAACTACTTTTTAAAGAGGACCTCCTCCCATCTCGAGGAGATATTCGTTTGTTTAGTGTGGGACCGTCTATAGCGGTTATATCAATTCTACTAAGTTATTTAGTAATTCCTTTTGGGTATCGTCTTGTTTTAGCCGATCTCAGTATAGGTGTTTTTTTATGGATCGCCATTTCTAGTATTGCTCCTATTGGGCTTCTTATGTCAGGATATGGATCGAATAATAAATATTCCTTTTTAGGTGGTCTACGAGCTGCTGCTCAATCTATTAGTTATGAAATACCATTAACTCTATGTGTGTTATCAATATCTCTACGTGTGATTCGTTGAAATATGAACTTTGAACCTCTCTTCTAGAAATAAAAGAAAAAAGAAAGAGGTTCAATGTATTGAATAGATGTTTTCATTTTTTTTTTTTTATTCAGCATTCGGGTTGATGAGTTAAACCAGATAGTTATATGAGTGAAACTAAACAGCTTCCAAATTTGTAGTAAGAAGAAACAATCTCATTCCCTATGTACAAGAATAAAGTTGAAGTAAAAATAAGCAGTGTAAACTGCTTACCCCAAGATTAAGATTTTTTGATTAGTCATCATATCTTGAAGCGGGCGCAAACAAAAGATCAACTGTATGGAGTTTCTACTACTGTCTCATATGTATTACTATACCGGGGATCAATCAAAAGTCAGTGGACGGTTAGGAACACCAAGGTACACAAAGGATTAGTAATGGAGATAATGTAAGGTATCAAAAAAGAGGTATTTCTTCATAAAACGAATCATAATAAGGACTTGAAATTGGTAGAAATGATCAAGTAGTACTTCCCTACGATTCCGATCTAGAGTATGCTCCTATTCACTGGTTAAAGAAATGACTATCAAGAACGAATTAATTCTTTATTTTATTTTTGAGTATCCTCCTCTGAGACAGAAGAACAGGAAAAAAGAAATGGAATGCAGTAATTGAATGAATAATAAAAAAAGGGGATCCCTATTTATTCTTTTCTCTATCCATATTCATACATATCGAATTCTTATCACGATTCATGAACTAATGACTAATTCTTTTTATTTTGTATTGATTGATATAAGGAGTATTTTATTGAAATATTAAGTTATTACCGAACAAAGAGAAATTTTTATTGTAAAGGATGAGATCAATTCGGAAGCACTTTTTTTATTATTCTAGCAGACAGAATTCCATTGGTCTAATTTGGGACTTTCCGATGTATCTTTATTCTATCCATCCAAAGATGGTGATAATACCGAACCCGTCCTTACATTTTTTTTGTGGCCATCGAGGAGCCGTATGAAGCTGAGGTCTCACGTACGGTTTTGAAATAGCGATGGGAACAGTGATGTTATTATCGACTATGATTATCTAACAGTTCAAGTACAGTTGATATAGTTGAAGCACAGTCAAAATATGGTTTTTGGGGGTGGAATCTGTGGCGTCAGCCTATAGGATTTATTGTTTTTCTAATTTCTTCTCTAGCCGAATGTGAGAGATTGCCCTTTGATTTACCAGAAGCGGAGGAGGAATTAGTAGCAGGTTATCAAACCGAGTATTCGGGTATCAAATATGGTTTATTTTATCTTGCTTCTTACCTAAATTTATTAGTTTCTTCATTATTTGTAACAGTTCTTTACTTAGGTGGGTGGAATTTACCTATTCCGTATATATCCATTTCTGAGCTTTTCGGAATAAAAAAAATCGCCGGCATTTTTGGAATAACAATGGGTATCCTTATTACATTAACTAAAGCTTATTTGTTTCTCTTCATTTCTATCACAACAAGATGGACTTTACCTAGAATGAGAATGGACCAGTTATTAAATCTTGGATGGAAATTTCTTTTACCTATTTCTCTAGGTAATCTGTTATTAACAACTTCTTCCCAACTTGTTTCATTATAAATAAGAGAATACGATAACACTATTTTAGATTCATAATCTCTATCAAACAAGAGAAAGAAACGTCAAATTTTTCATGTATATCTACAATATGTTCCCTATGGTAATTGGGTCCATGAATTATGGTCAACAAACAATACGAGCTGCAAGGTACATTGGTCAAAGTTTCATAATTACCTTATCCCACACAAATCGTTTACCTGTAACTATTCAATATCCTTATGAAAAATCGATCACATCAGAGCGTTTCCGGGGTCGAATCCACTTTGAATTTGATAAATGTATTGCTTGTGAAGTATGTGTTCGTGTATGCCCGATAGATCTACCCGTTGTTGATTGGAGATTTGAAAGAGATATTAAAAAGAAACAATTACTTAATTATAGTATAGATTTCGGGGTTTGTATATTTTGTGGTAACTGTGTCGAGTATTGTCCAACAAATTGTTTATCAATGACTGAAGAATATGAACTTTCTACTTATGATCGTCACGAATTGAATTATAATCAAATTGCTTTGGGTCGATTACCAATCTCAATAATTGGAGATTACACAATTCAAACAGTTATGAATTCGACTCAAATAAAAATAGACAAAGATAAACCCTTTGATTCAAGAACAATTACCGATTACTAAGATTTTGTTTTGATATAAAGGATCCAAGCTTTTTATTTTGGGTAGTCAGTAACTACAAATAAAAACTAATGATTGTTGAGAATCACTCTTTGATTTAAACTAAAAATATATTTTTCGTGATGATTTCAAAATAGCAAATTTCAACTACTTTTTTCTTTTTTTTCTTTCGGATAAATATAAATAAAGTAAGGTTGGCCCGATAATTTTATCTATATCTACATTAATCCATATTCAAATTCAATTCAATTATAAATGTATCATATACATTATTATATACAAGAAAACAAAAATAGGGTAACCCCTTTTCCTTTCCTGGACCATTTATTTAGTAAAGTTAAAGTAAGGTCATGAAATAGTTAAAGTTATTTATTTTGTATTTTATACATAATGGGTTTACCTGGACCAATACATGATATTCTTGTTGTATTTCTGGGGTCAATTCTTGTATTAGGGGGTCTGGGGGTAGTATTATTTACCAATCCAATTTATTCTGCCTTTTCATTGGGATTGGTTCTTGTTTGTATATCCTTATTCTATATTTCATCGAACTCCTATTTTGTAGCTGCCGCACAGCTCCTTATTTATGTGGGAGCCATAAATATCTTGATCATATTTGCTGTAATGTTCATGAATGGTTCAGGATATTCCAATAATTCCTATTTTTGGACCATTGGAGATGGGGTCACTTTGATGGTTTGTACAACTATTCTTTTTTCACTAATTACTACTATCCCAGATACGTCATGGTACGGAATTATTTGGACTGCAAGGTCAAACCAGATTATGGAACAGGACCTAATAAATAACGTTCAACAAATTGGGATTCATTTATCAACAGATTTTTATCTTCCGTTTGAACTCATTTCAATAATTCTTTTAGTTTCCTTGATAGGTGCAATTACTATGGCTCGACAATAAGCAATAAAAATACTTAACTTATAATGATTCCCAATTCTTAGAATTATAACTAAATTCTAAATAAATAAATAGAAATTTTTAGTTAAATCTATCTACCGTCAATATCTTCTTTTGTTGTGTAATTGTTCTATTCTAATCAATTGAATCGGTTGAATTGTTATTCATATTGAAATGAATCGAGATTGATAAGGAGTTAGTCAATGATGTTTGAGCATGTCCTTTTCTTGAGTGTTTATTTATTTTCTATAGGTATCTATGGATTGATCACAAGTCGAAACATGGTTAGAGCGCTTATGTGTCTTGAGCTTATACTAAATTCGGTTAATATCAATCTTGTAACATTTTCTGATATATTTGATAGTCGCCAATTAAAAGGAGACATTTTCTCAATCTTTGTTATAGCCATTGCAGCTGCTGAAGCAGCTATTGGACTTGCTATTGTTTCGTCGATCCATCGTAACAGAAAATCAACTCGTATTAATCAATCGAATTTGTTGAATAATTAGTGATAATCATCATAGATAATTTAAATAAAGACACATAAAAATATTTTATTGAATTGCATTCAAATTCAATAAAATTGAATTGCATTTTTATATTTATATTGAAATAATGATGACCAATTTGTTGGCCAATTAATTTTAATTCGCATGTGTAACTCGTATCATCATAATTGTTGAAACGAAAATCAAAGTGTCTTGACCTTTTCTCATAAACAGATTGATTTAAGAAATATATTGATTGTTTTTAATAAACCACTGTTTCGTCTGGTGTCTACAATATTACAATATATAATATATGATTCATTTACTACTAATTTGATTTGACCAGATCGAAAATCTTTTATGTTCAAAACTGTAATTTATAGATCCAATGTCACATTCAGTAAAAATTTATGATACATGTATAGGGTGTACTCAATGTGTACGAGCTTGCCCCACAGATGTATTGGAAATGATACCTTGGGACGGATGTAAAGCCAAGCAAATAGCTTCCGCACCAAGAACCGAGGACTGTGTAGGTTGTAAGAGATGTGAATCTGCCTGCCCAACAGATTTTTTGAGTGTCCGTGTTTATTTAGGGCCTGAAACAACTCGCAGCATGGCTCTATCTTATTGATACGTTACAAAAAACTCCACTTGAATCATTTGTGATTCCTCTTTACCGACAAAAGCCCGTGCTCGACAAAATATATTATTTTGAGGACGGGCTTCTCTGGTCAAAATGTATCTTGTCTTTATCACGAGTTATTTTCCTTGGTTAACAATACTTGTTGTTTTACCGATATTCGCGGGTTCCTCAATTTTCTTATTCCCTCATAGAGGGAATAAGATGTTTAGGTGGTATACTATATGTATATGCTTATTAGAACTCCTTCTAACGACTTATGCATTCTGTTATCATTTCCAATTGGATGATCCATTAATGCAATTGAAGGAAGATTCTAAATGGATAGATGTTTTTGATTTCCACTGGAGACTAGGAATCGATGGGCTTTCCATAGGACCCATTTTACTGACAGGATTTATCACTACTTTAGCAACTTTAGCAGCTTGGCCAATTACTCGAAATTCGCGGTTGTTCTATTTCCTGATGCTAGCAATGTACAGCGGTCAAATAGGATTATTTTCCTCTCGAGACTTTTTACTTTTTTTCATCATGTGGGAGTTAGAATTAATTCCTGTTTACTTACTTTTATCCATGTGGGGGGGAAAGAAACGTCTCTACTCGGCTACAAAGTTTATTTTGTACACTGCAGGGGGTTCCATTTTTTTCTTAATAGGAGTTCTAGGTATGGGTTTATATGGTTCCAATGAACCAACATTAGATTTTGAAAGATTAATTAATCAATCATATCCTGTGGCATTGGAAATAATATTCTATTTTGGCTTCCTTATTGCTTATGCTGTCAAATTGCCGATTATACCCCTACATACATGGTTACCTGATACCCATGGAGAAGCACATTACAGTACATGTATGCTTTTAGCTGGAATCCTATTAAAAATGGGCGCATATGGATTGATTCGGATCAATATGGAATTACTACCCCACGCTCATTCTATATTTTCTCCTTGGTTGGTGATAATAGGAACAATGCAAATAATCTATGCAGCTTCAACTTCTCTTGGTCAACGTAATTTAAAAAAGAGAATAGCCTATTCCTCTGTATCTCACATGGGTTTCACAATTATAGGAATTGGTTCTATAACCGACATGGGACTCAATGGAGCTATTTTACAAATGCTCTCTCATGGATTTATTGGTGCTGCACTTTTTTTCTTGGCGGGAACGAGTTGTGATAGAACACGTCTTGTTTATCTCGAAGAAATGGGAGGGATATCTATCCCAATGCCAAAAACATTTACCATGTTCAGTAGCTTCTCGATGGCTTCTCTTGCATTGCCAGGAATGAGTGGTTTTGTTGCGGAATTTTTAGTATTTTTTGGACTAATTACTAGTACAAAATATCTTTTAATGTCAAAAATGCTAATTACTTTTGTAATGGCAATTGGAATGATATTAACTCCTATTTATTTATTATCTATGTTACGTCAGATGTTTTATGGATACAAGTTATTTAATATTCCAAACTCTAATTTTTGGGATTCTGGACTACGAGAACTATTTCTTTCAATCTGTATCTTTCTACCCGTAATAAGTATTGGTATTTATCCCGATTTTGTTCTCTCGTTATCAGTTGACAAGGTACACGCTATCTTATCCAATTATTATCATAGATAGTGTTTCATTAATGAAACGGAAGGAAAGTCTTATAATTCTTTGAATTTAATATTTTGAAAATCGTTTGCTGTACTGTATAATGAAAAAAGAAATAAAATGAATAAGAATTGTAATTAGATACATCTCGAGTTTTTGAGAACCATTTAAATTTGAATGATTCCTTGATTCAAACGGTTCTCAAAAACTCATAAAAACAAACTTTCGTTATATATGGGATGATGCTTTTATCTTATGTATTCTTCATGTAGTTTATTCAATTAGATGTTTATGTGAATGAACCATAACTATGTAGACCTATTCCTAATAGATTGATCCCAAAATAGCATATCCAAATTATAATAAATCCTATAGAAGCTACAAGTGCCGAATTCGTACCTTTCCAATTTATATTTGTTCTAGTATGTAAATAAATCGCGAATATGGTCCAAGTAATAAATGCCCAAGTTTCCTTGGGGTCCCAATTCCAATAGGATCCCCATGCCTCATTAGCCCATACTGCTCCACAAAGAATACCTATGGTTAAAAAGGTAAACCCTAGACTAATGACACGATAACTCCAATAATCCAAACGCTCAGTTAATTGATATTTGTAATAATTTTGAAATGAAGGAAAAGAAGTGTTTTTAAAAACACTTCTTTTTTCATTCAAATATTCAATCTCACCAAAGAAAAATGACTTAATTAATAAATTATTGCTTTTACAAAAAATTTTGATGTTTTTTCGAAATGTAATGACTAGAAGAGCGACTGATAATAATGATCCGCATAAAAGAGCTGCATAGCTCAATAACATCATACTTACGTGCATCATTAACCACTGAGATTGTAGAGCAGGTACTAATATTGTGGATTGATGCATTTCAGTTGAAAGACCCGACATGGCAAAGCCTTGAGTAAAAATGGTACTTGGTGCAATTATTGTGCTTAAATCGTTTTTAAGGTTACGTATCTTGGGAATCATATGAATAATGAAGAAACTACACGAAAGGAAGATTAATGACTCGTATAAATTACTTAATGGAAAATGTCCCGAAGAAATCCAACGAGAAATTAATAATCCTGTTATAGAGAAAAAGGTAGCTATCATCCCTTTTTCTGATGAATCACGTAATCCTACAATTTTGTGGACTAATAAGGTCATCAAATGAATCATAATCACAATTGAAATGATCGAAAAAGAGATATGAGTTAATATATGTTCTAAAGTCACAAATATCATAAAAGGGGTCCCATTACAGAATTGGAAATCGCGAATTGAATACATTTTAGGATCTATTGTATCTCTTTTAGAAGATGCCGCCACTCGGACTCGAACCGAGATGCTTTAGCACTGCTTCCTAAGAGCAGCGTGTCTACCGATTTCACCACGGCGGCTTACTTGAAATAATAATAGTCAATTCATGTTGAATCGTCGAGATTCAAGGATTCAATATAGTTTAGGAAACATTAATTAGAATCAATGAATAAAGACTGGTTTGTGGTTTAAATATTTGAATCTTCAATAAAATATCTACCTAGGTAGTATCGTCGTGGGTTTTTTAACAATCAACTTTCATGTACTAGAAACTAAGTTTTCTCCAAACAGTTGGAACTCCATAGTTTTTTCTCGGTTGAGGTATAAAACTAAGAATTGTCTTTTTTTCTCAATTTTTTTATGATTTGTTTTTCATTTATCCGATTTCATGGATTCAAATGAAAAAGATTGAGTTTTTTTTTTCAATGAACAAAATCAAATAACTAGGATTTCATATCTATCACAATTTCATCATTAAATACAAATAATTTGTTATTTTTCTAATGATTTCGATACCTTAGTATATTTAAATTAAAGTATTAATATTCTTTATTGCGCATATAATTTATAATACCATTTACAAAACCAATTAAGTTTTGGGATAGGCATATAACAAAAGAGTTTCAATCTCTATCACAATTGTACTTTTCTATTGTGAAAAGTACAATTGTGATAGGGAAAAAAATAATACTTAGAACCCAATATACAAAAAACTCTTATTCTATATATCACAGCAGTGAGTTCTAAGTATTATTGAGAAATTTAATACAGAAAAATACATTAGTTAACATTAATCTTACAAAATTTGGGGTTCTTTAGGCTATATCAATTGAGATTATTCTAAGACTTTATTATTTGTTTGTCGCACAAAAAAACTTTTTGAATGCCCGGTGGAAACCGATTTCGCTAAAGAAAAAGTTTTTACTGCAACTAAATATCCTTTTTTCTTCCAAATATTTCTACGAATACGTTTTTTTGACATAGAAGTACGTTTTTTTGGAACTGCCAT